AAGCCTTGTTCTTTGGAAAATCTATCTGGTGTCCGGTACTGCATGGTTCCCCTCTGCAAGAACTCCTCCTCATGCTCTTGAAGCTCATCCTCTTCATGCTCTTGAAGCTCATCCTCTTCATGATAAATGCTCCGCTTGCCCCGAAATGATCCGGCCCGATAGGGAAATCCCAATTCAGTGGGCTTTTCAATACAATCAAATAGATTGGTCCAAGGGCGCCATATTCTAGGAGCCCAAACTATGTGATCGAATAAATCCTCCTCCATTTGTTGCGGGTCGATGTCCTCTTCCTCTTCTTCAAACTCCGATTCGTATTTTTCATAGTTTTGAATCATATCTAACTGATTCCTTGGTTCGGACCGAAGAAGTAATGTCACTCGATTATTATCAAACTGACTGCAATCTTTTTCTGTCCGTGAGGATCCCAACAGAGCGCCTTCTAGTTCTAATAGGCCATGAACTAGATCAGAATCATTCTCAGTGAATCTATAAGAAGCGATCCAATTATTTTCATCAGGTCCGGGTGAAGACCAAAGATCTTGAGCGACCAATCCGGCAGAACAATTCAAAAGATAAAGAAGTATCGTTAATTTCTTCATGCTCGTTCCAAGTTCGAAGTACCATTTGTACAAATAAGAATCCCCTTCTTTACATGATTTCTTCTTCATATAGATAGATATAGGATCTACGGGGCAATTACTTAGAAGTACATTTTGTGCAACAGCCCTTCCTATCTGATAGAAAAGGATCCCATGATCCTGAACCGATATTACCTGGGATCGCAAATCCCAAGTTTGTCTATGAAGAGCTGATCTAATTGTATTAGTTTCTATAATTGATTTCTTCTGTGTAATACTAATGGATAGGGCCTCATTGATAAGTGCTGCAAGATCTCGTGCATTGGAACCCATGGTTATGGACCCGAATCCGTTAGTATGGAACATTTTCTTTTCCAAGTGAAACCCTTTAGTATATGAAAGAATGAAAAAGTGCTTTCGTTGTTGTTGAATAAGAAGCCTTCGTATCTTAATGCATGTATTTAATTTATTCGGAGCTATTAGAGCGGGATCCACTTTTTGGGGAATATGAGTCGAACCAATAACAAGAATATTTCTAGTGGAATATCTTTCACAATCTCTGGAGAGATAGTTCTGTAATAGACCGAAGGATCTGTAATTCACATACAGATCATGAATGTTTGGAATCCATATTATGCAAGGAGACATTGCTCTTGCTAATGCGAATCGAAAGGTGATATCGATATAAAATCCGTATATACTCGGCGGCATATCCATAGTTAGCACATTCGTCATATCTAGCAGCTCCGTATCAAGATCAAGGTCATCATCAATATCGTCACTATCATCAATATCGATATCGTCACGATAATCACTATCGTCACTATCACTATCATCAATAAAAAAACCTTCAGGCTTGTAATACGAATACGGAAAGTTGTTCGGAAATATCGTAATGAAAGGAACATGGGAGTTTGTCGCTAGGTATTTGACCAAATAGGATCGTCCAGTTCCTATAGAACCTATCACTAAAATACCCCTAGAAGGGGATAGGGCTAAACGGAGCGAGAAGGGTTTTCCATGAGATGGGAAATGAAAACTATTAGCCCCACACGGGGTTTGTGAATAAGTGATTGTCTGATAATGAGCAAGGAATATCCGTCTTTCTGCTAAACAGGATCTATTGAACTCATAATTCATTAGATACTTTTTATGAATGTCAACTAAGTATCGTAAGTAAATTGATCCCGGTTGTTCAATCATTTGATAACCAGAGTCATTCTTTGATAAATGATCACTATGAGTCAGACTCAATAGAATTTGATCAATCCTTTTTTCTTTTTCGGTCGTTAAGGTGGAGAACTGAACCAAGAATTCTCTTTCTTCATCATCAACCAAATCACTGTTCGCGACCCAGGATTCTATTTTCTCATCAATCCAATCACCGTTCACCCCTTTTCTTTTTCTTATCAATGAATAGATCTCTTTACTTGTACGACTTAGATGTCTCGTATTTCTCGAAAAAGCGATTCGATTGATGGGATTTTGTATGATACTTCTGAGATCGATGAGATTGATATTCAAATATTTCTTCTTAGAACGTATTGATTTGACCCCATAAGCGGAACCACCAACCAATAGCATGTTGCCACCAGAAGCAGAAACCCGTATTTCTTCCAGAAAATCTCCTAATTGTTCCAGAGCAACTAGAAAGAGATTCTTTAACCAGAAAGAATTCAGTTCAGATTCAGATGTAGGATACCTATCCAAAAGTTTTCGCAACTCAATCATGTATGATGGAATCATCAAAGATTTGATCTTTTCTAACTCTGTCTGTAACTCACTAGAGGCTCGGGAAACAAAGAGAAGATGTATGCGAACGAGATATCCAGCAACAAGAAGAAGGAAAAGGATTGAATAGAGGAACTCCCGAGCATTTGTTAATCTCAGATGTGTCCATATCAATGGAACGGGTGACTCATTATTTCGATGAATCGTTTCTTCGGACAGAAGGAGATTCTGGAAACACTTACTCGAAATCTCACTTATCAGACTCGAAATCTTACTTTTCAGAGTCAGAGTCCATTGTGGAAGAATCTTCTGAGGAATTGGCCATGATATATCTGATACATGCATAATATCTCTCAAAACGGATACAAATTTGTGCCTGCTACTTAGTATCCTTAGTATCGGCAATGGTTCTGAAAAAATCTCTAAAAGGGTGGTGAAATTTAGATATTTCCACCCTGTCGAAGTAAGGAACCATGGCATATATGTTTGGAAGAGATTCCATTTTGAGAGATTGAAAAGAGCACTATCTCGTTGAAAGGTTCTATACATCTGCCCTTTCTCAACGCATTTCTTTAGAGAAAGACTCCGTTTTTTTTTCCTCTTTCCAGATGGGAAATCCTTCTCAGAACATGGAGTGTGAATCAAATCCATGTTTGAATTGAAACTGAGATACTCATGCAAGTTCTTCCCTTCTGAATCAGATAGATTCATATCTGAAAGAGGCTGACAATAAGTTCTTTCAAAATTAACTATTTGTTCCTCTGTTAGAGGTGTTGTATAAATGTCTGCGATCGAGTAAATAGCTCTACGAACGAATGGCTCGGATCGAATTGGAAAATGGAAAAATTTGTACAAGTTATACCTTTCGTCACCACTTTGTGTAAAATCGTTAGGTATAAATATGTCAGATACCTGTGACTCGATTGACAAAATAGTCTCTCTCTCCCCAAAAATATGTTTTTTTTTACCGACGCACGAAGAAAATATTTTGTTGCGAATGAACAAGATAGTGAGGAATTGTCCATATGTAGGATCATAATTATTGATACGGGTCTTTTCCACATAAAAAGGGAATCCTTTGTTACAATAGAACCAGAAGCGATTTGGATCATTCAAGAATCGAAGTGGATTTGCTTTATAAAAAGAAGATATCAATGAACTTCTATGAAATGGTTTCACGGGATTCAGCCAATTGTCTCGATCATGGAATATCATTGATAAATAGGAATCCGTGTTATCAAAGGATTTCCTGCGATTATTTCTAGTATGGAATGAGTCAATCACCCACTTTGGTATCTTTTTGAAGCAAAATGGTAATCTTGTTCCTCCATTGATCAAGGATTTCGGTCTTTTGGAAGTATCATGATCATCCAATAAGAAGGGTTTCAATTTATTCAAATGAACGATTTGAACACCTATTGATTCTAACAACTGATTGCGGAGTTGATCATTCGGACCTTTCAATTCATAGATGTGGATCTCGGACCTATGAATGGGGGTATTCCCGATACTCACAAAGAAAAGGGGAAGTGACTTGGACAAAAAGAGAAGTGACTTGGACAAAAAGAGAAGTGACTTGGACAAAAAGAAACGAAGTGACTTGGACAAAAAGAAACGAAGTGACTTAGACAAATCTTGTTTGTCTATAACCTCGGACCAATCAATCGAATATTGATTAATACGTAACCGATCGAACACTACTTGAAAATGGTTCTTCTGTTCAGAAAGGAAATGTTCCTGGAAATTCTTGCTCCCATTGGACCATTTGTATCTATATACATCAGGATCCCGATTCATGGATCTCCCGGTTCGAGAAATAAGAGGATCAAACCATTTCTTCTGACTCTTTTTCAAATTCGATAAATGTTGGTTGATCGTATATTTCATTATAGTTATATGATTCAGAGTATCATTTCCTATTTGATCCCTTTGAATTCCATATTCGAAGTTGTGATCGGATCTATTCATTAAAAAGAATCGATTAGATACATTTCTTATGTACCCATAGATTTGAATCAGATTTCGGATCAATCTATATTGATTGACTGCCTCCATTATGTTGTTGCTAGCAAATACCGCTGTTTTTCGTTTTGGATCTTCCAAATCATTCCCGCAGTAGATCCGGGCCGATTTTTTTCTGATCCTTCGATAAAAAGATTCATTCTCTTCATAAAAAAGAGGAGGTAGAACCAATAAAGATTTCTTTTTCGATTCATCTCTGGAGTTGAATACCTGATTCAAGAATTTTTTTTGATCCAACCCGTAGGAATCAATAGAAAAGGCAAATCTCCTATGATACACCAGATCCGGCTCGGTTATTGATAGAGTGAATAGATCTGCCATTTCTTGAAATCTCTCTTCTGATTCAAAATCGTGGTGTAACGTGTATCCCCTTTTGTTCCGGTCATGGAATAGATGAAATAAATCAAAAAATGGATTTTTGTTCAAGAATGAAATAGGATGAATTGAGACGGTATTTTGTAAATACGTAATTATCTTGAATATATCAACCATTTCCTTATTTTCCGCTCGCCTGGAAGGGACAAAAGAAACATCTTGTTTTTTCTTCAAAAATTTCTGATCTCTGGTGGACCTCTCAATAGGATTCGAACCCAGATGAAGTTCTGACCATCTGTCAGAGAAAAAAGAACGAATTGATCTTGTAGGATTCCCAAGAAATTCTTCGATTTCTTCCGGAAGCAGATGATTATTCATCTGCTTCTCACGTTCCGTGAATAGCCGGGACATTGAGGAAGATCCAAAAAGGCATTTCGGGAATTGATCTGATTCTATCTCTGTTCGTTCCGTTTGAAGAAAGGAAGGATCCCAAAGAATCGATCTTTCTTTTAGTTGCTGAATCTCTGTTTGATCGATCAATGTGGGATATTCTGAATCCTCATTTCTAATGGAATCGAAATGATCTATGGATTGATCAGAAGATCCTTTCAATTGGCTAGAATCCCTTACTTGAACGAAAATAGATCTTGATCTTGTGGAATCATATTGAATATTTGACAATACATTCCGTACCTTGCTAAAAAACCGATCCAACCACACATTGTCTAACCAAATCAAATTCTCTCTCGATACGTTCCTCAAAAAATCCGATTCGTGCTCATTCTTCCCCCAACTAACGAAGAGATCTTGGCGGAATTGCCACATATGAAATTGAGCACAATTTTGCAAAGAAATACCCCACTTGTTTCTCGAGAAGAGATGGGAAACATGCTCAATATCATTTGATTGAATAGTTGCCTCAGCTCCTTGTTGTTTGAAGAAACCCTCCCCTTCAATTGGTCTTTTTTCACGAAAAGCAGACATGAGATAAGAAATCAAGTCTTTCCCTAAGATTTCGAATAGCTGTCCCGAATTCAAGTTGATTATGTTTCGCTTCTTCCTCGAAGAAAGACAATCAAACAATTCCCAATCATGGTCCTTGCGGATCGGATCATCCGTATAGGATAAAAAAAGAAACTCCAGATATTTGCTATCTTTCTCTTTGAATGAGATCTCAATTCCTGCTACGGTTTCATTAGATATCTTACAACTAGAATCCCTTTTTTTTCCGATCCGCTTCCCCCACCTCCACCACCGTGAACTCCGCTTAGATTCAGGCATGATACACTTTTGATTTATTGGGAGAACCCAAGTATTTTCTTGCGGATCCATGAAACAACTCTCAGAAAGCTTTTTCCCTTTTGGAAGATACAGGAGCGAAACAATCAACCTATTGATATTGGAAGACCAAAAAGATTCTTCCAATGTCTCATTTCCAGGTCCAATGGAATTCATAGGTATAGGAAGAAGCCCCATCAAATAGAGATTTTTTCTTTCGACCATCTTTCGATTGTTAATACGAGATATAAGGACCGCTACTACAAGCAGTACTACACCTTTGATCATGAAATATCGATTGCTTGTTGAACCCTGCGAATCGCGTGAAAGTAGGATACTCCAAATTCGGGGGTCAAAAAGTTTCATAAAGCGTTCTTGATGGAAAAAAATGTGAGTGAAAGATCCCACTGAATTGAATTTGATCCATGAATCTAAGAAATAGTGAGAATTCTTGATCTCTCTCAATATCTCTCTCAATTCGACGATCCAGGATTTGAATTGATGTCTCTTCATTGATATTTAGACCTCCTCCGGCAAAGATTGTATTTGAACTGGAATTTGTTTATTTACAATATATGATGTGTTAAGTTAAGCATCCCAATTGGAATTTGTTTATTTACAATATATGATGTGTTAAGTTAAGCATCCCAATTGGAATTTGTTTATTTACAATATATGATGTGTTAAGTTAAGCATCCATGGCTGAATGGTTAAAGCGCCCAACTCATAATTGGTAAATTCGTAGGTTCAATTCCTGCTGGATGCACGCCAATGGGAACGTTTAATAAGTCTATTGGAATTGGCTCTGTATCAATGGAATCTCATCATCCATCCATAACGAATTGGTATGGTATATTCATACCATAACATATGAACAGTAAGAACTAGAATTCTTATCGATACTGGAACTCATAGGGAAGAAAATGGATTTATGGATGGAATCAAATATGCAGTATTTACAGAAAAAAGTATTCGGTTATTGGGGAACAATCAATATACTTCTAATGTCGAATCAGGATCAACTAGGACAGAAATAAAGCATTGGGTCGAACTCTTCTTTGGTGTCAAGGTAATAGCTATGAATAGTCATCGACTCCCGGAAAAGGGTAGAAGAAGGGGACCTATTATGGGACATACAATGCATTACAGACGTATGATCATTACGCTTGAATCGGGTTATTCTATTCCACCTCTTATAGAGAAAAGAACTTAAAGCAAAATACTTAATAACACGGCGATACATTTATACAAAACTTCTACCCCGAGCACACGCAATGGAGCCGTAAACAGTCAAGTGAAATCCAATCCACGAAATAATTTGATCTATGGACAGCATCGTTGTAGTAAAGGTCGTAATGCCAGAGGAATCATTACCGCACGGCATAGAGGGGGAGGTCATAAGCGTCTATACCGTAAAATCGATTTTCGACGGAATGAAAAAGACATATCTGGTAGAATCGTAACCATAGAATACGACCCTAATCGAAATGCATACATTTGTCTCATACACTATGGGGATGGTGAGAAGAGATATATTTTACATCCCAGAGGGGCTATAATTGGAGATACCATTGTTTCTGGTACAGAAGTTCCTATATCAATGGGAAATGCCCTACCTTTGAGTGCGGTTTGAACTATTGATTTACGTAATTGGAAGTAACCAATTAGGTTTACGACGAAACCTAGAAATCGATCACTGATCCAATTTGAGCACCTCTACGGGATAGACCTCAACAGAAAACTGTTGAGTAACGGCAGCAAGTGATTGAGTTCAGTAGTTCATCATAGAAAATTATTGACTCTAGATATATGGTAATATGGAGAAGACAAAATTGTTTGAAGCACGCACAGAACCGGAAGCGCCCCTTGTTTCAAAGAGAGGAGGACGGGTTATTCACATTTAATTTGATGGTCAGAGGCGAATTGAAAGCTAAGCAGTGGTAATTAAGATACCCCCGGGGAAAAAGAGAGATGTCTCCTACGTTACCCATAATATGTGGAAGTATCGACGTAATTTCATAGAGTCATTCGGTCTGAATGCTACATGAAGAACATAAGCCAGATGACGGAACGGGGAGACCTAGGATGTAGAAGATCATAACATGAATGATTCAGCAGATTTGGATTCCTATATATCCACTCATGTGGTACTTCATCATACGATTTATATAAGATCCATCTGTCTAGATATCATCATATACATCTAGAAAGCCGTATGCTTTGGAAGAAGCTTGTACAGTTTGGGAAGGGGTTTTTATTGATAAAAAAGAAGAATCCACTTCAACCGATATGCCCTTAGGCACGGCCATACATAACATAGAAATTACACTTGGAAAGGGTGGACAATTAGCTAGAGCAGCAGGTGCTGTAGCGAAACTGATAGCAAAAGAAGGTAAATCGGCCACATTAAGATTACCATCTGGGGAAGTCCGTTTGATATCCAAAAACTGCTTAGCAACAGTCGGACAAGTGGGTAATGTTGGGGTGAACCAAAAAAGTTTGGGTAGAGCCGGATCTAAGTGTTGGCTAGGTAAGCGTCCTGTAGTAAGAGGAGTAGTTATGAACCCTGTAGACCATCCCCATGGGGGCGGTGAGGGGAGAGCCCCAATTGGTAGAAAAAAACCCACAACCCCTTGGGGTTATCCTGCGCTTGGAAGAAGAAGTAGGAAAAGGAAAAAATATAGTGATAGTTTTATTCTTCGTCGCCGTAAATAGGAATATTGAAAATAGAATTTTTTTTTTATTTGAAAAAAATGTAATGGGCGAACGACGGGAATTGAACCCGCGCATGGTGGATTCACAATCCACTGCCTTGATCCACTTGGCTACATCCGCCCCTTTTCTAGCTAAAGGATTTTCTCTTTTTTCCATTCATCATTATTGTATTTATTCTGACCTCCATACTTAACTTAGATCGAGATATTGGACATAGAATGCCAATCTTAAAAATAAAAAATGTAAAAAAAAGGAGTAATACACTGTGACATGACACGTTCACTAAAAAAAAACCCTTTTGTAGCTAATCATTTATCGGCAAAAATTGAAAAACTCAACACGAGGGAAGAGAAAGAAATAATAGTAACTTGGTCTCGGGCATCCACCATTATACCCACAATGATTGGCCATACAATCGCTATTCATAATGGAAAGGAACATTTACCTATTTATATAACGGATCGTATGGTGGGTCACAAATTGGGAGAATTTGCACCTACTCTGTCTTTTACGAGACACGCAAGAAACGATAATAAATCTCGTCGTTAAGTTCATTTCTTATACTTTATATACTTAATATACTTATGTATTTGTATTTAATATACATATATACAATCTAAATATCTAAATATGTTATACAATATAAATAAATATGTATGCTATACGCAAAAAATAAAAAAAGTGCTTATCATTCATTGATAGGAGATATCATAACCTTATGATAAATAACTCAATTTCGGATAAAGAAATAAGAATTTTAGTTCAAAATATATGTAATATGTCTGTTTTCAAAGGGCGAAGAGTAATTGATCAAATTCGCGGGCGTTCATATGAAGAAACACTTATGATATTGGAACTCATGCCTTATCGAGCATGTTATCCAATTTTAAAACTGGTTTATTCGGCAGCAGCAAATGCTAGTCATAATATGAATTTGAAGGAAACTGATTTATTTATTAGTGAAGCTAAAGTTAATAAGAGTAGTTTTATAAAAAAATTAAGACCTCGAGCTCGAGGACGTAGTTATGGTATAAAAAGTCCCACTTGTCATATAACAATTGTATTAAAAGAAAAATCTAAATTTTTATTAGATAAATCTAAGATTTAGATTCGTTATATTATTTATAGTCAAATATAATATATGGGTGGAAAAAAATATAATAGAAAAATATGGGACAAAAAATAAATCCACTTGGTTTCAGACTTGGTATAACTCAACATCATCATTCCTTTTGGTTCGAGAAACCAAAAAATTATTCTGTAAGTTTACAAGAAGATGAAAAAATAAGGAATTGTATTAAGAACTATGTACAAAAAAATAGGAGAATATCCTCGGGTTTCGAAGGAATTGCACGGATAGAAATTAAAAAAAGGATCGATTTGATTCAGGTCATAATCTATATTGGATTTCCTAATTTCTTAATAGAGGGCCAAACAGGAAGCATCGAAGAATTACAGGTGAATATACAAAAAAAATTGCATTCTGTGAACCGGAGACTCAATATTGCTATTACAAAAGTGGAAAAACCCTATGGGCAACCTAATATTCTTGCGGAATATATAGCTTTACAATTAAAAAATAGAGTTTCATTCCGAAAGGCAATGAAAAAAGCTATTGAATTAGCTGAACAAACAGATACAAAAGGAATTCAAGTGCAAATTGCAGGGCGTATCAACGGAAAAGAAATTGCACGTGTCGAATGGATCAGAGAGGGGAGAGTTCCCTTACAAACAATTCGCGCTAAAATTGATCATTGTTCCTATACAATTCGAACTATTTATGGAGTATTAGGCATCAAAATTTGGATATTTTGGGAGGAGCAATAATAGACTTTTATTTGTCTTTCCTTTCTATTCAGTGATAGAACAAAAAATCACAAACTTGTTCATTCTTTTTCCATTAAATCAAACAAAAATGAGCAATTCAAATTCTATAAGGTTAAATAAAAATTCGATTGACCATTTGTTAGAATTGCTATGCTTAGTGTGTGACTCGTTAATTTTTATTTAGAGTTAAGAGTTGGGATTAAAAAAAAAGACTGACCCCTACTTAAACTTAATAAGTTACTTAAACTTAACTTAATAAGTATAATAATAAGTATAATAAAAAAACTAATAACTAACTTATTGCTTCGTAATATCAATATCCCAAGAAACAGTCACTATATGAGATGAGTGGATCAATCATATAGTTGCAGCAACTGCAACTAAAATCTTTTCTATAAAAAATCTTATTTATGGAAATAATCTTATTTATGGGTTGGGTTGTGAAGCAAAAATAAAGAGATGTAGATAAATGAAAGGATGAGAGAAAGAAAGAACAAAAATATCAATGATATATGATTCCAATATGTATGGTCTATGAATTACCTCATAAAAGGCAATGTAATAAAGCATCAAAACTGAATAAATAATAAAAATAAATATAAAATAATAATAAAATAAAGTAATATAAATAATAAAGAGCCTCGAGTTAATAAAAACTAAGTAGATTGACTCGAGAAGATAAATTTTTTTGGGGAGCTCCATTGCAGAGTTCAGACTTAACCATTAATAGAGAAGCTATAGGAACGATGAAACCTGTGATTGCATAGGATTCTACTGAAAATAAATCCGAATAATTCATTGGGTGGGATGGCGGAACGAACCGAGAAAAAATGAATTTATTTCGAGAAGTCATGGATTGACCTAGAAATAACAAAAAGCAAAGAGTCAATATTCGCCCGCGAAACTTTAGATTACATTACAATATTTTGGCATCATTTGAGAAGAGTCAAAATAAGGATCATTATAAAAAAAAAACATTATCTATATTATCTATAATCCATAAATATGCATAATAGAAACATTCTATCTGTATATCCCATACATACATCTTCCTATATAACAAATTCAATATTGATAAATGTCTTATTGGATTATTTTTTCCATGTGTATCTGTAATATGTCATATTAGTGAATCTTTTCATTCGCGAGGAGCTGGATGAAAGGAAACTTTCATGTCCAGTTCTGCAGTAGAGATCGAATTAAGAAATGACCATCAACTATAACCCCAAAAGAACCAGATTTCGTAAACAACATAGAGGAAGAATGAAGGGAATATCTTGTCGCGGCAATCATATTTGTTTCGGCAGATACGCTCTTAAAGCACTCGAACCCACTTGGATCACAGCTAGACAAATAGAAGCGGGGCGAAGAGCAATGACACGATATGTGCGTCGTGGTGGAAAAATATGGATACGCATATTTCCCGACAAACCTGTTACAGTAAGACCCGCAGAAACACGTATGGGTTCGGGGAAGGGATCCCCCGAATATTGGGTATCCGTTGTTAAACCAGGTCGAATACTTTATGAAATGGGTGGAGTATCTGAAACTGTAGCGAGAACAGCTATTTCACTAGCTGCGTCCAAAATGCCTATACGAACTAAATTTGTCAGGATGGAGATGTAGAATTAAATGGTATATTGAGGATGAAAAAACAACTGCAAGTTTATTTATTTCTGGACAGAAAATATTTCTTTTTTTCTTTCCTTCATCCTTTCCATTAAAATAACACTTTCCATTAAAATAACAAATTCCAATAAAATGATATGATTCAACCTCAAACCCTTTTGAATGTAGCGGATAACAGCGGAGCCCGAGAATTGATGTGTATTCGAATCATAGGAGCTGGTAATTATAGATATGCTCATATTGGTGACGTTATTGTTGCTGTAATTAAAGAAGCAGTGCCAAATATGCCACTAGAAAGATCAGAAGTAATTAGAGCTGTAATTGTACGTACTTGTAAAGAACTCAAACGTGACAACGGTATCATAATACGATATGATGACAATGCTGCGGTTGTCATTGATCAAGAAGGAAATCCAAAAGGAACTCGGGTCTTTGGTGCGATCGCTCGGGAATTGAGACAGTTGAATTTTACTAAAATAGTTTCATTGGCTCCCGAGGTATTATAAATAATACTAAATGAGACTATGATATATCAGAACATCTAAAATAGGATATATCAGAACATCTAAAATAGATCAAATTTAGTGGAGTAGTAGATGGTGTCTCACGCATATACTTTTTTTATAATATTAAAAATTAAACAAAATAAACAAAAAAATGAAAGAAAATAAAACAAACAAAAAAGATAACATGTTAATTATATCAAAATTAGAAGGCACCAATAATTATAGTTCGCCATGGGTAGGGACACTATTTCCAATATAATAACTTCTATAAGAAATGCTGACATGGATAAAAAAGGAACGATTCGAATAGCATCTACTAATATTACCGAAAATATTGTGAAAATACTTCTACGAGAAGGTTTTATTGAAAACGTTCGGAAACATCAAGAAGGTAACAAAAATTTCTTGGTTTTAACTCTGCGACATAAAAAGACTAGGAAAAGAATACATAAAACTATTTTAAAGCGTATCAGCCGACCTGGTTTACGAATTTATTCCAACTACCAACAAATTCCTAAGATTTTAGGTGGAATAGGAATTGTAATTCTTTCCACTTCTCGAGGTATAATGACGGATCGAGAAGCTCGACGAGAAAAAATTGGAGGCGAACTTTTGTTATATATATGGTGATCTTACTCCTCCGGTATCCTAATTTTATCTCTAACTTCCTATTTTATAGAGAAGAAAAGTGAATTATATAACTTTTCCTCCATTAGTTGATATTTCAAGGAGCTTACCTGGAATGAAAGAACAAAAATTGATTCATGAAGGTTTAATTACTGAATCACTTCCCAACGGTATGTTCCGGGTCCGCTTAGATAATGAAGATGTAATTCTAGGTTATATTTCGGGAAGGATCCGCCGTAGTTTTATACGGATACTACCGGGGGATAGAGTCAAAATTGAAGTAAGTCGTTATGATTCAACCAGGGGACGTATAATTTATAGACTTCGAAACAAAGATTCGAACGATTAAATAATTTTTTAAACATTCCTTTCATTTTCACGACGATACAATTAAAAAAATGCAAGAGACTTATTTTCTTCCAAGGAATAGATTTAACATTAAGGTAAGGAATAATAAATATGAAAATACGGGCTTCCGTTCGTAAAATTTGTGAAAAATGCCGACTGATCCGTCGGCGCGGACGAATTATAGTGATTTGTTCCAATCCGAGACATAAACAGAGACAAGGATAACCCTTTCAAAAAAAACTTTTTAAAATAAAGGAAGAACAAAAGGGGGATTTATTTTAACATGAAATGGATATTTCCGTATCTTTTCTTTCTGTATATTTCTGACTCATAGTTATGAGATGATAAAATATGACAAAAGCTATACCAAGAATTGGTTCACGTAGGAATGGGCGTATTGGTTCACGTAAGAATGGACGTAGAATACCAAAAGGAATTATTCATGTTCAAGCAAGTTTGAACAATACTATTGTAACTATTACAGATGTACGAGGTCGAGTGGTTTCTTGGGCCTCCGCTGGTACTTCTGGATTCAAAGGCCCAAGAAGAGGGACACCCTACGCTGCTCAAGCAGCAGCAGTAAATGCTATTCGTACTGTAGTTGATCAGGGTATGCAACGAGCAGGAGTTATGATAAAGGGTCCTGGACTTGGAAGAGACGCAGCATTACGAGCTATTTGTAGAAGTGGTATACGACTAAGTTTCGTACGTGATGTAACACCTATGCCACATAATGGATGTCGACCTCCTAAAAAAAGACGTGTGTAGAAATAATAAAAAAGGATTTCAAGAGAAATAAATGATTCAATGATCTGATCTAATAATAGTATTATTATAGTATGGTTCGAGAGGAAGTAGTAGGATCCACTCGAACACTGCAGTGGAGGTGTGTTGAATCAAGAATAGATAGTAATCGTCTTTATTATGGTCGTTTCATTCTGTGCCCACTTATGAAAGGTCAAGCCGATACCATGGGTATTGCCATGCGAAGGGCTTTACTTGGAGAAATAGAAGGAACATGTATCACATGTGCAAAATCTGAGAAGGTGCCACATGAATATTCTACGATAGTAGGTATTGAAGAATCGGTACATGAAATTTTACTAAATTTGAAAGAAATTGTATTGAGAAGTAATATACATGGAGTTCGAGACGCATCCATTTGCGTCAAGGGCCCTAAATACGTAACCGCTCAAGATATCATCTCACCACCTTCCGTGGAAATAGTTGACACAACACAACATATAGCTAATCTGACGGAACCAATTGATTTGTGTATTGGATTACAAATAAGGAGAGATCGCGGATATTGTACAAAACCAACAATTAACTCTCAAGATGGAAGTTATCCTATAGATGCTGTATCTATGCCTGTTCGAAATGCGAATCATAGTATTCATTCTTATGGGAATGGGAAGGAAAAA